ATAGAAAAAAAAAGAATCTTTTATTTTCTTTTAAAAAAGCATAAATCTTTTCTTTTGAAGTAATCAAACCCTTCCAATTGGAATACTCATTCAAAAAAAATCGTAATAAGTGCAAAAATGCAATATCCTTGATCGAACTTTGAACATTGTGAACCAAAATTTCAAAATTAATAGGATAGGGTATGACTAGATTGACTACATAGTCTAAATGTGAAAAGTGATCCTCTAAAAAAGGAAATATAGAATGAATAGATCGTAATTGATTATATTTGAGTATCCCTTTTTTTGTTGGGAAAGATACTAAACGTTGAGAAAATGGAATTTCTGCAATAATTGGAAAACTTTCTAATATCATTTGAGAATAAAAACAAAAATAAAAATAATCTTTATACTGAATGAATGGGGTATTCTGAAACTGATTATTTAAATGCCCTAAATAACCCGTTTGATAGATTTGAATAAGGAAACGTTTCAAAAGTACTGAGCTAAACTTTTTGTCACAACCAAAAATAGGCATTCCTACAGATTCATAAAAAAAGGAACAATTAGTTAAACAATAATCATGAGCAAATACATAAACATACTCTTGAAAAATAAGTGGATATAAAAAGTATTGTTGATAAGATTTATCCTTTTCTAGATATCCTTGTAACTTTTTCATTTTGATTTGAACCAGAGAAAAAGTAAAAAAAAATGATGTTCTTGGTTTATAAAATAATACATAATGCAATACGGTTAGAAAAGAATGGGGATATTGAATAATAAATAAATAGAGTAGATAAATTCCATTTAACAACCCCAAAATAAACGGAGAGTCACATTAGTAGATATTCAGATTATTTATATTTTTTTAGTCTAATCTTAATCCCGTTGGGATTATATTCATTTGAATATAAATCACAAAAGGTAAAAACTCCTTTATTTTGACAAACCGATTGCTCTTTTGATTTTGGCTCTTTATCAATATACCGTTTTTTCTACACATATGTTTCCAATCCATAATCAAGAATAATTAGGATTTATTTAAAGAAAATGATAATAAATACAAAGTGAAATTCAAACAATTTCTTTTCTTTTTTACCATAATAGGTGCTAATCTATTTTTAACGTATAATTAGATCGAATAATCATTTCATGTTCAATTCATTCCAATTGAACAAAAACAAAATAAGCTCGTTACTTTTTATTTTCTTAAATTGGAGCCATAATAAGCTCTATCCATTTATTCACTAGACTACACTTAAAATCAGAATCCTTTTTCTTTTATTTTTTCTAATTTATAGAAGCTACAAAACTTTTTGTAACTCCAACACTTAGCAACTAAACATGTAAAATAAAAGGAAATCCATTGATTTTATCACGACATGCTATTTTTTCCATTCATTACCTTTGAGGATCAGTCGTAGTCTTATAGACTCTACCAATAGTCTGGACGAATTCTTTTTCATCTAAATGTGTAAAAAAACATAGTCGCACTTAAAAGCCGAGTACTCTACCATTGAGTTAGCAACCCAGATAATTTAATAAATAAAAATGATCGAATAAAATGGAATTATAACAGAACGAATAAAAATAAATAATTGGTGAAGTGAAAGAACTACTATTATTATTTTAGTGAACATGAAATCAAATAATAATTTCTTCTTTTTATAAAAGTCAATGCCATCAAAAAATCTCTCATTTTAAAGTTAAAGATAAGATGAATTGCAAAAAAAGGATAATAAATAATGATTCATTAACATAAACCATGAATAAATATATGGATTTATATTCCACCGAGTGTAGATAAAAAAATCTATTAATACTTGACCAAATTATAGTTTTTAAATAAACCATTGTCAATAGAAAAACACTAATGAGAAAACCAATGGATTAAGTAAATAATAAGTTATATTGAATTGACACAAAAATACAAAAGAGAATACATTATGAAATGTAAAAAGAAGCAGAACAAGTCAATTTCCAATCAATACAATAAATATAAATTATATAATAAACATTTTTGTAGTTGAGGAATTTCTATACCAAAGAGAAAAATATGAAAAGAAAAGGGTGTGTAGATAATCCCATACCATAATCTGAATTATTAAAAATTAGTAAACTTTACTACTTTACTTAGTATTTGATTTCTCAACCAATTCAAAGTCGTTTTGAGTTGTTTTCTCTTTCAGCAATTCTGCCTTTCGTAAAATGTGAGAAACGGTTTCTGTAGGTTTAGCACCCCTTTTAAGAAAATTCAAAATCACAGGAATGTTTAAATAAGTCTCATTATTGATTGGATCGTAGAAACCTACTCTTTGAAGATTTCTTCCTTCTCTTCTAGATCGAGCATCAATTGCAACGATTCGATAGACGGCTCATTGGGATAGATATAAATAAACCCCCCTTGGAAACGTATAAGAGGTTTTCTCCTCATACGGCTCAAGAAAAACGGATTTTCATTTCTGTATATAATTGAAATATAAAATCAATATCAAACTAGGATTTTATTTTGCCCCTTTTCTTACTATTTACAGAAAAACCCATATTCATACTTATGACTCAAGTTAGCTTGAATTCTTTTTTAAAGAATCAAAAGATTGGTAAATTGTTTGAGGCATCTCTAAACTCTTTTGCTTTTATTTGTCCTATCTCAAGCACATTTCTTTTTATCGCCCTAAAAGTAACAATGGAATTGTTAAGAAAATTCAAAAAGGTTTTTCCTTGTTATGAAATATTGTTGATTTACTTTGTGAAATCATTGGGTTTAGACATTCCTTCGAGGATTTTTCCTTTCAAAAAGCTAGCAACATACCTTTTGTATTTATTTGTTTTTTTATCTAAATATCTAATCTAAATAAGATATCAAATCTGATAACCCTCTTATGTTATATATTTTTAAACCTTACTCTAATTCTATAGAAAAGATAGAAAGGGATACTTACAAAGTTGGCCTAACTTATTAATTTTAACTAACCATAGATTCTTTCCCTTACTAAAACCCTTCTTCTCGAGCTTCACTATATATTATTTACTTTCAACCCCAGTAAAAACAAGGTTACTTGAAGAATAAAATGTCGAGCCAAGAGCATCTTAATTAATATGTAAAATGGCGGATATACAAATCCACAGACAATTAGTTCCTTCAAGTCGCACGTTGCTTTCTACCACATCGTTTCAAGCGAAGTTTTACCATAACATTATTCTCCAATTTAATTGCAAGTTTCTATCGATATCGATATATATATATTAAATTAGTTATATATAATATAATTAGTTCATATCGATGAAATAATGAATAGTCATTGGTTCAATTAGTAGATTCATAAATTAGGTATAAAAATAAATAAGAAATTCCATTTATTAATTTTATTTAAGATTAAAAAAGAAAGTAAAAAAGATCCATTTCTCCGACATTGAGAATTGAATGAGATTTTCAATAAATTGAAACTTAATATTAATATATTTATATTTTATTAATATTATTTTATTTATAAGAAGAAACAAATTGTTAAACAATTTGTATTTCATGTATTAAGAGAGAAGAATCTCTTCTTTTGTTTGATCATAAAGAAAAAGAATCTGGGACGGAAGGATTCGAACCTCCGAATAACGGGACCAAAACCCGCTGCCTTACCACTTGGCCACGCCCCATTGAAACGTTTCTTGAACACAAAGAAACTTTAATGGTTCTCTTGATTATTCGTCAACTTATTAACCACAGCAAAAATATGTGTTTATTGCTAACATTATACACAGACAGATAATATAGAATCAAAAAAGGGAATTGATCATTACATGGAATTCCATTAAGATAATGTATAATGTATGCAAATAGAAACCCTTGCAATTTTTTGCATTTCCCTTTTTTCTTATCATTAAAATACTCTTTTCTAATTGAATTTCAAAGAACAAAATCTTTTTTATGCTTAATCTGTTTAGTTTAATTTGGATCTGTTTTCATTCTGTCATTTATCAAAATATTTTTTTCTTTGCTAAATTACCCGAAGCTTATGCCATTTTCAACCCAATCGTTGATATTATGCCTGTCATACCTCTATTTTTTTTTCTATTAGCCTTTGTTTGGCAAGCTGCTGTAAGTTTTCGCTAATTCTATAGTTATAAATGTATAATGTGTTATAAATGTATAATATATTTGCTTATCAAATGACAAAAAAGAATAGATTATTAATAAGATAAAAAGTCCTTTATGAAAAACCCTCTATTTTAAAATGGAAAAGAAATATATATATATATTGAAAAAAAAACCAAATCAAAAGAAAAGCCTAAAACGGTATATGTAAAAAATGGTTAAATAAAAAAGAAGTTATCTATTTTCTTTTTCAAAAAAAAATCTTGGAGATTTTAATTGTATAATGCTTACTCTCAAACTTTTTGTTTACACAATAGTAATCTTTTTCGTTTCTCTCTTCATCTTTGGATTCTTATCTAATGATCCAGGACGTAATCCTGGTCGCGAAGAATAAAAATAAATAATTTGTGGCTTTTTTAACAAATTTGTATAGTATATTTAATAAACTAAGCAAAAAGAATCCAATTATTTCCAACTCATTATTTCCAGTAAAAAAAATAATCAAGGAAGAACGGAAAGAGAGGGATTCGAACCCTCGGTAAACAAAAGTCTACATAGCAGTTCCAATGCTACGCCTTGAACCACTCAGCCACCTCTCCTAATATGAAATGAAAACGTTTTCCTTAATATCGATTGCAATTCAAATAGCAACATATATAAACATAAATGATCAAATTGATCCCTTTTTCATTGATTCACTTTTTTAAAATGAATATACAATTATTTCTTTTTTTTGCATGGTTGGGTATACGTCTTTTCTTAACACTTGTGATTAATCTAATTGTTAATATTATAGGTAACACACTCATCTTGATTTTATATATTTATGTATATGTATTACATAAATGGAAAATAATCTAATTCATGAATATTCATTCATATCATATTATTAATGAAATAATATTACAAGTAATATTATTATTTATAATATTTTTTCTTTTATATTTATATATGTATTGTATATATATATGTATTAAATATTGTATTAGTATAATACAATAGTGCAGAAAAGAAAATGTGGAATGTATATTTATTACTCCTTTTTAGTTTTAGAAGTTTAGTAGACCTTTTTGAATCTTTTTATTTTAGTTTTTTTATTTTATTATTTTACTTTTCATTATGTTAATTTAGAATTTAAAAGCTAAATTAGCATAATGGAAATTAGTTATATTTTTTATATATGTATCTTTATATTTTCTCTTTCCTATTTTATCTTCTTTTTTCTTTGTATTTTTATTACTATTTATTTTTATTATATAAATTTCTATTAAGATCATTTTTTTTATAACCCTTTATTTGTTCGACAAAAAAGAGAGTCATATGCAATAATATAAAATAAGGAATCCATAAGTAGCGGGTATAGTTTAGTGGTAAAAGTGTGATTCGTTCTATAAAATAAAGAGTTAAGGGGTCTTTTACTACTCCAATAAACACTTTATTTCTTAAAAGGATTTGATCCTTTTTCTCAAAATGATATAAAGCATATTTGAGAAATAACATCCATTTTCGAGATTTCCATATAAAAACTGATATTATCAAGTAACTCTATTTATATAAAATAGATCAAAATTTGAATTATCATTATGGAGTCATGAAGCATAATTTTAAGATTATCTACTACAATTACATAGGTATGAGTAAAGTATCTATGGGTAAATAGTTTATTTCCAATCGTAACTAAATCTCCCATTTTTTGTATTATAAAAATGGAAACAAAATAGCTAAAAAGATGGTTTTGGTTTGCTAAAGCTATCAAATCAACAACATATTATTTTTGCTCGGTGGAAACAAGAAACTTTTCCTCACGATCCTATAAAGAATAGAAATAGGGAACGAAGTAATTAGATTAAATAGGATAGGATCCCTATCCTCTCAAATCTAAAAGGATCATCTAAAAAGCAGTTACCCTTGAATGTAATGTATTCTATTTCATATTCAAAAAAAATAGCTGACATAGATGTTATGGATAAAATGGATTACTCCGTGGAATCTTTTTTCTTCCATAAAGGAGCCAAATGACACCAAAATGTCATGTTTGGTTCTGAATTAGAGACGTTTATTATGATTAACTAACGTCGACTATAACCCCTAGCCTTCCAAGCTAACGATGCGGGTTCGATTCCCGCTACCCGCTCCACTTAGTCCACTTATTATTGTTTTACATACTCTGTCTCAACCATTTTATTATGGATTGGTTTCTTCTTCAATAAACCCTTTTTTGTACGTAATTCTTTGTGTTGTTATGTGAATAATAACAGGATATTAACGAATCTAATATAGAATCCGAATGAAATGAAAAGCGTCCATTGTCTAATGGATAGGACAGAGGTCTTCTAAACCTCTGGTATAGGTTCAAATCCTATTGGACGCAAATTTTTTCCATCTATACTTTAATTAAATAAAATAACTATACTAAAAAAAGGGAAATCCACTACAAACGATTTTTCATTGATTAATATCATAGTAATATAAGAAAAGAATAAATATAAATAAATTTAGGATTGTTCCTTAATGTCCGGAAGGAAAAACAGTTCCATCTTTTCTTGAATCGCTTCCTTCAAAATAGTTTCGGCTTGATCGGTAAATATCTTGCTAGAAGATATCATTTCTTGGAATTGGGGTTTCTTCTCTCGTAAGTAGGCACGCAATTGAATAAGAAATTGTTTGACCTGCCCAATCTCTAACGAATCAAGATATCCATTCGTTCCAGTATAAATAGTAGCAATCTGCTCTTCCACTGTAATAGGATCGGATTGAGATTGTTTAAGCAATTCCCGTAATCGTTGACCTCTTGCCAATTGCTTTTGAGTAGTTTTATCAAGATCAGAAGAAAATTGCGCAAAGGCTTCTAACTCTGTAAATTGTGCTAGCTCCAACTTTAATTTTCCAGCTACTTGTTTCATAGCTTTAATTTGAGCTGCTGATCCTACTCTAGAAACGGAAATTCCAACATTAATAGCAGGTCGTATTCCAGCATTGAATAGATCAGCAGATAAAAAGATTTGTCCATCTGTAATAGAAATTACATTAGTAGGAATATAAGCTGAAACATCTCCGGATTGAGTCTCCACTATCGGTAAAGCTGTCATACTTCCTTCACCTAAGTTAGAACTTAGTTTAGCAGCTCTTTCCAAAAGGCGTGAATGCAAATAAAAAACATCTCCTGGATAAGCTTCACGGCCAGGAGGTCTTCTTAATAGAAGAGACATTTGACGATAGGCTTGTGCCTGTTTTGAAAGATCATCAAAAATGATTAAAGTATGTCGTTCACGGTACATAAAATACTCAGCAAGAGCCGCTCCTGTATAAGGAGCAAGATATTGTAATGTAGCAGGTGAATCTGCTGTTTCAGCTACAACAATCGTATATTCCATGGCCCCCCTTTCCTGGAAAACAGTAACTACTTGAGCCACAGAAGATGCCCTTTGACCAATAGCTACATAAATACATATTACATTTTGTCCTTTTTGATTGAGGATCGTATCTGTTGCTACTGCTGTTTTGCCAGTCTGTCTATCCCCAATAATTAATTCTCGTTGACCACGTCCTATGGGGATCATCGCATCAATAGCAATAAGCCCTGTTTGAAGAGGCTCGTACACAGAACGTCTTGAAATGATCCCGGGGGCTGGGGATTCAATTAATCGAGATTCAGAAGATGCAATTGCACCTCTCCCATCAATAGGTTTAGCCAAAGCATTTATAACACGACCCAAATAAGCCTCACTTACGGGTATCTGAGCAATTCTTCCTGTTGCTTTTACAGAACTTCCTTCTTGTATCATCAAACCATCGCCCATTAATACAACGCCAACATTACTAGATTCCAAATTCAAAGCAATACCTATAGTACCCTCGGCAAATTCCACTAATTCGCCCGCCATTACTTCATCAAGACCATGAATACGAGCAATACCGTCGCCCACCTGAAGTACGGTGCCAATATTCCGAATTCGTACTTCTCTAGTATATTGTTCAATACGTTCACGGATAATATTACTAATTTCGTCAGCTCGAAGGGCTACCATTGATGTTTCTTTATTATTATTCAGAAGCAAAAGGAAAAATAATGCCTAAATTGTAAACTAACATAACAAAGTGAAAGGATTAATCATTTATTATCTTTTTTCCATGGCCTCGAGAATGCAAATATTAGCACGGATGGTACGAAAATGTAATTCAGTATTCAAACAATTATTCAAGGTTACTAGAGCTTCTTGTAAGGCTTGTTGGAAAACTCGTTGTCGAACTTGATGCATAGCTCTTTGTTGTTGAAAATGAAGGGTTTCATTTTTGAGTTTTTCTAAGTTTTCAAAACTAGGATAAGTAGCATTAATCAATTTTTCTTTATCAAGTTCTATTTCAGAGTAGCCATTCGTTCGATACTCATCTGCCTCCAGTTCCACTTTTCTTAGTTGAGCCTGGGCTTTTTCGAGCTGTTCAAAGGTTCCCCTACGTAATTCTTCCGAATTTTGAATAGTACTTAATATCCTCTGTTTTCGATTATCTAATAAATCCGTTAATGAAAGTAGATGATCTTACACTTAATTTAAAAACTTTTATAATCTCTTCCCGAACCAAACATGAATTTTTCAATTCATTTGGCTCTCAAACTCAATGTTATGGGTATTCCCATATTTAAATAGAACGAGCTTACCTTCTATTTTTAGTTTGTATTATACCAAAACGTATAAACACAAAATAACTCATAGGAGGATTCTTCTGACCAGATAACAATCTATATCTATAAATTCCTTTTTAATTGTCAGCAAAATTGTTTCTTTATTTTGTCCTTTTACATAAAATCCTATACTAAAGAAAGATCTTTTCTTTAAGACTTTTTCCATAACTTCCAATCCAAAAAATTATTCTTTTTTGATACATAGGTTGTCGACTCGGCATTGTTGGATAAAAGGGGAGAAGTTCCATTTATATCACAAATAAATAGTTTCAACCGTTTTATCAATATGAGTGTTCTATATCGGATAAATTGTTCACTATTCATTTGTCAAAAACTGTAATCCATTTAATTGTAAAAAGAATACCGTGTTTTGCCTAGACTTAAAGCAGTTTAGCTTTAACCATATTAATAGTCTCACATGATTTTATTGGTTTCTAGAGAATCCATATTTACCAATAAGTAAAGTGGCGAAATGCTATTGTTCTTCAATATGATTTGTTAATCTATTCAGAAATAATTCGCCGAGATTATGCACCTTTTTAGATTTTTTGTATGCAAAATATGCAATATTGGATATTTCTTACATATATCAATTTAATCCAAAAGATAAAATGCATTTGGATAAGTCCAAGACATTCTTGAAATACACAACTCGCACACACTCCCTTTCCAAAGAAAATCAATACCCCAATCACAATACTCAGATTTATTAGATTTGTTGCTAAAATATCGGTATTAAACCCGAAACTCGCGGCGGATGGCCAGTGGCCAAAAAAAACGAAAGAATGGGTTACATTTTTCATATGTTCTCCTCTTATAAATAGGACTAAAAAATAACCAATTTGTATTATTTAGCTCGCCATTTGTTAATAGATTTTTTAAAGCAAATTTCTTTTTTTTTTTTTTCAAAAGGTAAAAAGTCATTATTCCATTTTTCCATTTCGATGAATTCTTCGGTATTGTGTGAATTGCAATACTAAACTAAAATAAAATAAAAAAGAATTTCCATTATACGCACTAAGCTATGAATGAAATAAATAAGTCGGGTGTATCTGGGAATTAGTTAGTAGTCTCTTCTGAAAATAAAGGGAATATCAGAAGAAAAAAATATTGTTGCGACGAAAAAACAAGCTTAAGCTATTAAAATACAAAAGGAATTGCGAATTCTTTTTACAAATTTCTAGGATAGGATCAAACAAAGGGATTCGCAAATAAAAGTGCTAACGCGACAACCAACCCATAAATTGTTAAAGCTTCCATAAAAGCTAGACTAAGCAATAAAGTACCTCGTATTTTACCCTCCGCTTCGGGTTGTCTCGCAATACCTTCTACAGCTTGACCCGCAGCAGTACCTTGACCAACTCCAGGTCCAATAGAAGCAAGTCCTACAGCCAATCCAGCAGCAATAACGGAAGCAGAAGAAATCAGTGGATTCATGGTAAGTTCCTCGTGCAAAAAAAAAGGGAAATGGTTAATGATACAATCAACCAATAAACTATTTCTTTTTCACTCATTTTGCCATTTTGACAAAATAATTTAATGATTTAAATAGAATTAGAAGTAAATTCAATTACCAGAATTACTTGTATCCCATCTTTTTAGGTTACCCATATTATATTTATATTATAATTATAATGCACTATGATACGTATTATTACATTTTGATAAATTTACTTGTAAAGCTATATAAAGCGAGTTCTAGTTATTACATGACTTTCTAGCTATTTATTTGATTTATTTGATTCTTTTTTTTTTTCAATTTGACAAGCGTAGACAGAAATTCCTAGTGGAATGGATTTCATCTAATCTCAAAGAATTTCTGTATAAAAATAGAAAAAAATGGAATTTGAATTAAATAAAAGAGGCATTGTAATTTGATCTTTGATTGAGATTAATATAGATACCAATAGATAAAATAGATATTGAAAGAAGATATTGTCCATACTCAAAAGGGCATGAAAGGCTATATCTATTTTTATTTTGATAGCTTTTGTCTTACATATAATATATAATTGAATAGAATATGGCAGATTATTATTCTCTGTTATTATATTGGATATATACATAACATATTTATTTATTATTTATCAAATATGATAAAATAGATATAATCTAAAATAGAATATATCTATAAAATAGAATGTATATATACATATACACATATAATATATAACATATGCACACATATAGTAAAAAACTATAAATAGCATATGCATATATATAAAAATAAAACCTCATATTATAAAAGGAATTCCTATTGCTATTTATAATTGGATATTTATATCAATATAATTAAGTATCCAATATACCAGCCACTATTATGATTGAATAATATCATATCAGCTCCTATTTTATACTACAATTCTTGGTTATCCATGATTATATCTATTAATTGATAATCTATTCATTTTGTATCTAATAATTCAATCAATTAGAGTCTCCAAAAAAAGTTAACAATCCTCAACAACAAACTAGACTCTTTTGATAACTAATCAATGATGACCTTCCATAGATTCACCAATATAGGCCGCGGCTAATGTTGCAAAAATGAGAGCTTGAATCCCACTTGTAAATAATCCAAGAAACATAACAGGTATAGGAACAACTAAAGGTACTAAAGAAACAAGAACAACCACTACTAGTTCATCAGCTAATATATTTCCAAAAAGTCGAAAACTAAGAGATAAAGGTTTTGTGAAATCTTCTAATATGTTAATCGGTAAAAGGATTGGGGTTGGTTTAATATATTTTTCAAAATAAGCCAATCCCTTTTTTTTAATACCCGCATAAAAGTATGCCACTGACGTGAGCAAAGCTAAAGCAACTGTTGTATTTATATCATTTGTGGGGGCAGCTAACTCCCCATGAGGTAACTGTATTATTTTCCAAGGTAAAAGAGCACCAGACCAATTCGAAACAAAAATAAATAAGAAAAGAGTTCCAATAAAGGGAACCCAAGGGTCATATTCTTCTTCTCCTATTTGAGTTTTGCTCAAGTCTCGAATAAATTCGAGAAGATACTCAAAAAAATTCTGACCATCGGGTGGAATGGTTTGTGGGTTCCAAACGGATATGATAACCGAACCTAATAAAATAAAAATTACAAACCAAGAAGTTATAAGGACTTGAGCATGGACTTGTAAATCTCCTATTTGCCAATATAAATGTTGGCCTACCTCTACACCCGATATATCGTACAATCCATTAAGTGTTTCAATCGAACATGGTATAATGCTCATATCGTTCTTTGATAAAAAGTTCATTTCAAAAAGTTATTATTTTGATTCAACCATCTCTTTCTCAACTTACCAATTGGAATAATTCATCGTATATGGATAGTTTATATGATATGTATAGTTAGCATACCAAGAATGAAGAAAATAAATTCAACGCTAACGGATAATTTTATCGGATAATTGTATATATATATATTTATTTATTATTATATATATAAAGAATAAAGAAAACGAATAGTAATGAATATACTTTCTAAAAATAAACCGATCCAATAAATATATAAAAAGATAATGGAAGTACTCAAAAAGGAACTATTAATTCAATTAATGACTTCTTATATAGCTAGAACTATACTTTGACCGACCCTCACAAATTGCAGAGACCAATTTGTTAAGAATCAACCGAATTGACGCTATAGCGTCATCGTTAGCTGGAATTGAAAGATCTGCAAGATCAGGATCACAATTTGTATCAATTAAACAAATTATCGGAATCCCCAAAACGGCACATTCTCGGAGAGCCGTATATTCTTCTTGCTGATCAACGATGATCACTATATCCGGTAACTTCGTCATATATTTGATCCCGTCGAGATAGGTTTTTAAAGTCGATAATGTTTTTTTAAACATTGTGACATCCTTTTTTTGAAGATGGTTACCTATCTTTTCTTCCGTTCTTAAATTTCTGAACTTATAAAGTCTAGTTTCCGTAGTCGACCAATTTGTTAACATACCGCTGAGCCATTTTTGATTAACATAATGACATCGAGCCTTTATTGCGGCTGATGCTACTAAATCTGCTGCTTTATTTGTAGTACCGACAATTAAGAAGCTTTTTCCGACACTTGCTGCATCAAAAACTAAATCGCAAGCTTCTGATAAAAACCGAGCTGTTGTAGCAAGATTTGTAATATGAATACCTTTACGTTTTGCAGAAATATAAGGCGCCATTCTAGGATTCCATTTCTTAGTACCATGACCAAAATGAACTCCTGCTTCCATCATCTCTTCCAAATGAATGTTCCAATATCTTCTTGTCATTTTTTTTTCACATTTCCCTTTTTCTTTTATTGAAATTGATTAATGATTAATTGAATTGATTGTTAATCAATTCAACTGGAATATTACTAATTAAAAAACAAAGAGAAAAAATCTCTTTAACTAAAAACAACTCCGACAAAACTTTTTTACAATTTTAAATTAGGACACAGCATAAACCATAACAATTGTAAACTACTTATTCTGATTTTTTCCAATATCCTAATTTATGGTTTGAATTCCATTTAAAAATATAAAACCTAAGTTTTTTATAGTGTTTCATAAACATTTTTATTTAGAAAAAGCTTGATCACATAAAAAAAGCATTCTATTCTATATAATGTAATCCGATTATGACTCAAACAGCTTTTTGAATTTCAAAATGATTCCCTTGTCCTGAACGATACATCACTTTTTTGAATCCAGTACCTACGGGTATAATTTTCCCAAGAACAACGTTCTCTTTCAAACCCTTTAACCAATCAATACGACCTCGTAAAGCAGCTTTTGCTAAAACTCGAGCAGTTTCTTGAAAGCTCGCCTCGGATATAAAACTTTGAGTATTCAGAGACGCTTTTGTTATTCCTAATAGGATTACCCGATAACAGATGGATTCGTCCAAAGCGCGACCTGCGCGTTCCGCTCTCAACAATCCAACTAATTCGCCGGGTGAAAAAACGTTTGACATTCCCTCTTCTGAAACCAATACCTTTGATGTTACTTGACGTACAATAATTTCTATATGTCTATTATGGATCTGCACCCCTTGGGATCGATAAACCTTTTGAATCTTATTAACCAAAAAGATACGACTTTGAGCTATAGTTAGTTCAGCTCCAATCAAAAAGACCCAGGGTATACCAAGAATTCTCGGTATACATTCGTTCCAGCTCTCCACCCTTTTTTCCAGGTTAATGGAAATGGAATCAATCGAACGGACTTCTAATATTTTTTCTACTTTTGGAAGACCCTGTGTTATGTCACCAGATCTTGATTTTTCATATATAAAGGTTACTAATGTATCGCCTTCATAAAGGATTTCTCCAAAATGACCATGAACAGTTGATCCTGGAGTAGCCAAATAGGGTTTAGCTGATCTTATAACTAAGGAATCCACATGAATTATGAAAATTTGACCAGATTTGTTTATTATGTGTGGTTCATATTGAAATAGATATCCCTTTTCAAAAATCATTTTTCCAAGGTAAATTTTTGTCAATGTATCCTCAAAAAAATCGTTATAAAACAAACACCGATGCAAAAAGAATGGATTTATAAATATAATTATATTGCTGCACGGATCCGGATTATAAATCCTCCTATGTTCATCTATTAAAAAGTACTTAAGGATTTGAGCTGCTTGAAAAGGATCTTTCCAATTGTCAAACGAAAAATATTTATTTAACAAGAATATATTATGAGTTATTAAATGGTAAGATGAATCAAAATGCGTATATCTTTGAATTTTAGGTACAATATCACCTAAGGGACTTAACAAATCACTAACTGGAATTATAAGATTCTTTTTTTTTTTTACATTATTATATTTCACATTATTTAACGGGCCAATTTGATAACAATTAGATGATGAAAAAATCATTAAAGAAGGACATTTCCTATTTTGATTCAACAACGTACCAAATACTCCTTTATATTGGCTAAATGATAGAATCCCCATCTTGTAATAAAATGGATTTTTGTTAGCATGATTGAAGTTCTTAGTGGTAATCAATCCAAAAAATGCTTTATCATATCTTTTTACCTTATATAAAATAGTAGACTTTACTAATTCAATTCTTACGAAATTACGAATCAGATCATTTGCCCTTATCTCAACAAAAGAAGCACGTACTTCCTTTATTGAATCATTTTTTTCTTGATCCCAATTCAATACTACGCAAGTCCTAACTAATTGACTATTTGTGGGGGAAATCCCTCGGATTGACTTGTTATTTTCATAAATAATATAATTGGCAACTTCAAGTAAAATATGATCTTTTTCCTGGAATAGATCCTTAGGAAAAAGTGTTGCTAAATTGATGCCATCGGCTAGGCAATATGCTACCACGGGGCGCACCAAAAAAAAATACCTTTTTTTTGTGAGTGTAATTCGTTGAACATAGATCCCATTTTTCCATTTTATTGATTCCTTAGAATATTCTTTTTTCGTTTTCGGTGGTATCAAAATAGCGTTGTATCTCGATATCTTATCTGTTTCCCCATGAAAATGAATATCTCCCGAAAATATCTTAAGTTCAATATATATTTTTTTTCTTTCTACTCGAACGAGTCCGCCTACTCGACTTCTTTTATTTAAAGTAAGTTGTGTATCTACTCCAATAATACTATTGTTCTGGACCATTATGGAGGAAGATCCCGGTAGGATATGCACTTCTTCGAGAATGAAAAAAAATTTATCTAGTTTCGTTTGATATTTTGAACTAAATTCTTTTGCTCCTTGATATTCAATCCAATCTTCTTTTTTGATGATGGAATCTGCCTCTACAGTACCATATTTAGTAATACCTGAATGATTTTGTCTGTATCGTGGATCATCAAAAAAAGCGAAAATACTCTTTTTACGCAAAATACTATTTAGAGGTATTTCAATTGAAATACCAAAACAAGGTATTAACCCTTTATCTTGTTCTTGATTATATTTTAATGGGATTAGAAATCTATTTCTTCGTTTTTTTGATAATAAATCCGAATTGACTTGAAACGTAGAAGGATAGATCAAATTCCATTGATCCTGGAGATTGGATCTTAAAGAATTAAGATGAATCATTTCCCTATCTTTTTTTTTAACGGAAGTAGCAAACAATTTCCCTTTGACCTGATCAGTCGTCATTGAAACATTTGAAATCCATCTTTCATCAACAGAAAAAGAATAGGTATTCATTTGATCTTGATCCTTGTAGAGAGAAAACGATACTATATTAGAGATGCATGGACTTCCTTTTAATATCCATAAATGACTTGTTTTTGGCAATAGATGAACATTACTATATATATATTCAGCCATATGATATACATCAGTACTCCAGTGCATTTCGCCCTCTAAGTCAGAATAAATATGTTTTCGTACCCTCTCTTTAAAAATAAAAGTGGATATTCCCGTACGAGTTTCAGCAATCACTTGTTCCGATTCTACATACTGATCATTTTGAACTAAAATTAAACTTTTTGGGGGAATATTCATTTTATGTACAATATCTTGACTTTGAATAACTACATACAAGTCTATCGAACATAAAAAAGCAGGATGCCCATGACGAGTACGTGTAGGATGAACCAAATCCTCATTGAATATAATTTTTCCATTAGAAGGAGCTCGCACCTGTTCAGCGGTGCCACCCGTAAATACTCCACCTGTATGAAAAGTTCTTAATGTTAGTTGAGTACCCGGTTCTCCAATAGATTGACCCGCAATAATACCTACAGCCTCGCCTAATTCAACTAAATCGTCATGAGTGGGACTACGACCATAACATAATTGACAGATCCAATATGTACTTCGGCAAGTAAAAGGTGTTCTAATATATATTTGTTGTGCTCGAAAAGTTATGAATTGATTGACTAGTCCAATCCCAATATTTTGATTTCGAGTTGCAATGCATCGTGAACCAATATATATATCATCTGCTAATACACGACCAATTAGTGTTTGAACAAAAATCTTTTCCGTTATCCCATTTTTAGGACTCACAGAAAAACTTCGTATAGTACCACAGTCTCTTCTACGTACAATAATATGCTGAACAACTTCAACAAGTCTACGTGTAAGATATCCAGCATCTGATGTTCGTACAGCTGTATCCACAACCCCTTTTCTGGCTCCATAACAAGAAATGATATATTCTGTCAAAGACAGTCCCTCGCGTAAATTGCTTTGAATGGGTAAATCAATCATTTGTCCTTGTGGATCCGACATTAATCCCCTCATACCAACTAATTGGTGTACCTGAGAGGCATTTCCTCTAGCTCCCGAAAAAGACATTAGATAGACGGGATTCGAAGGATCGGTCATCCTAAAATTCGGATTCATTTCTTGTCTCAAATATTCACTTGTAGCATACCATATCTCAATGGATTGACGTAATCTTTCTACCGTGTGTACATTCCCATAAATATGATGTTTTTCCAAAAGAAAATTCTGCTGCTCAGCGTCTTGGACTAACCATCCCTTAGAAGGTATTGTTAAAAGATCATCAATTCCTAATGAAATGGATGTAGCAGTAGCTTGATGAAAACCCAAAGTTTTAACTTGATCCAGGATATGGGATGTATATCCCATGCCAAAATGATTTATTAATCTGCTAATAAGTTGTTTCATAGCAGTTCCATTTATCACTTTATTGTGAAAGACCAGATCGGCCCGTTCCGCCATAAAGACCTCTATATTATGCTGAGTAGGATTTGACAATAAACCTGAGTCAGTGATTTTAAAACTACATTTTTCTCAATCTTAAGACTAAATGTCACACTGATAATAGACGATACTTTTTCCATTTGAAAAACTCTAACGCCCAGCCAGGGAAAGGGCATAGCCCAACGTACTTTCTTAGTTTAGATAGTCGTGGCTCGACTAAATCCTTGTATGGCTTCTTCTATTTCTCTATAAAAAGAAAGATGACCAAAAGTGGTTCGAACGTATATAGAACATATTTCTTTTTTGAGATTTCCAACTATTAAATAATTCCCATAAATCTCATGAAAAGTACCCAAATATTCATATTGAACTTCAATAGGAACTTCTTTTAATGTAATGACGCGTTGATCTAATCTCCATTTGAGCCACAAGGGGCTATGTAAAAAAAAGAGTTGTTTATCTCGATAAGATCTAAGTGCATCATAGGAATTATAAAAATAGGGTTCTTTTGTATACTTATAGTTATTATTGTAAACTCTCTGATTTGGATAGTTTTTGCAATTAGATGGATTGTATTTATTTGCACAAATACCTCGGCGATTTCCAATTGTTAATACATAGAGTCCAATAAGCATATCTTGAGTTGGTACAGAAATAGGATCCCCAATAGCTGGAGACAAAAGATTCATATGAGAAAACATAAGTAAACGTGCTTCCGCCTGAGCTTCTAAAGATAAGGGTAGATGCACAGCCATTTGATCCCCGTCAAAATCCGCATTGAAGCCCTTGCAAACTAATGGGTGTAAACAAATTGCGCGTCCTTCCACTAAAATAGGTTGAAAAGCTTGTATGCCTAATCTATGCAGGGTGGGTGCTCGATTTAACAAGATGGGGTGCCCCTGTGCCACCTCTTGAAGTATTTCCCATACAATCGATTCTTTTTCTCTAATTTTACTTTTAGCAATCCCGATGTTAGAAGCACAATTTTGTCTAATTAAATTACGAATTACAAATGTTTGGAAAAGCTCTATTGCTATTTCTCGCGGTAATCCACATTGATGTAATGAAAGTGAAGGGCCCACGACAATGACTGAACGCCCCGAATAATCAACTCGTTTACCAAGCAAAGTCTCACGAAATCTTCCCTCTTTACCTTCAATTACATTGGAAAATGACTTGTAAACTTTATTATGGCCATCCCTCATTGGTTGTCCACGGATCCCATTATCCAGAAGTGTATCCACAGCTTCTTGTACTAATTTTTCTTGACACATTATCAATTCCCCTGGTGTAGATCTACTTGTAGCTAATAGATCCATAAGAGTATTGTTTCGATAGATAACTCTTCGATAAAGTTCATTAATATCCGAACTCATTAGTTTACCCCCATCTATTTGGATGATAGGTCTTAATTCGGGAGGAAGAACTGGTAATAAGCACAAAACCATCCATTCTGGTTCCACATTTGTTCGAATAAAATGTTTAGCTAATTCCATACGCCTAACCAAAAAATCTTTTCTTCTTCTAATTTTTCTATCTTCCCATTCATTTTCAGTAGACCACTCGTAACTTAATTCCTTCCACTCTATCAAGGAATTTTCTATCATAATTTGCAAATCTAAATCAGCTAATTGTTCTCGAATAGCACCCGCTCCCGCTGTGATTTCCCGATTTCTAAATGTTTCGAATCCTAGGGTAGTAAAAAAAAGTGGGATGCTATACTTCCGGGATTGAATTTCATATTCGAATAAACCTCGTAATCGTAAGAAAGTAGGTTTTTTAATTATGGGCCTAGCCAAAGAGAAATCAAGATAGGTTCCTATAGCACAGGAACCCCCTTTCAAAATCGGACGTGAGTGTTTCCACTCATCCGGCTTAAGTCGTTCTACTAAAGATAACTTTTTTTATTTTTTTTGTTCGATAAAAACCCTTACAAGAAGCTACTCATTACTCAATTTGATATTACTCATTGGAATGGATTCGTTATTTTTTTATTTTATTTACTATTTACTTTATTTTTCTGAATAAATTATTCAAAAATGGATATGCAGAATGATTGAGTAGTCTATTTCCTTAATGAAATTGTTAAAACATTGTTTTGTTTATTCTTTATTTTATTCGTAAGGAATTTATTTGTCTATTATAGATATTGTTATATTTGATCTTTTAGGTCTCTGCTTACCCCGATGGCTATGCTATGCTTGTATATCCCTTGAAGTATGTATGCGATAGATAAACTTCTGTAACCATGCTAGATTTCCTTTGCTTGCTTAAACAAAAAAAATATTTCTAATACTCTTTAAAGGAAATCCAATGGTTAGTTTTACAAAAAAGGATTTTTTATGAAGTAAAGCTAACTATTCATATGATACAGGTGTGTTACAGCATCGGCCATAGATCAATTCCCTTTTATTTGGAAGTATTCAATAAACCCTCCTAATCTTCTAAGTTTCATGTTATTTATTTGTATTTGATACACAAATACATGTCAGAATTAGGGCATCCAAATCAGATTGAATAGGATGACAGCTTCTCAATATAAATCTGTAAAATGTCAATCTTGATCAAATCACACATCGCAGTATACTAGGCTTTCTAATTCCTTAAGGGGTTTATCTAAAAGATTCGCGATATAACTAGGAAGACGTTTTAAATACCATACATGAGTCACTGGGCATGCGAGTTTTATATACCCCATTTGATATCTTCGTATTCGAGAATCAATAAATTCTACTCCACATTGTTCGCAAAAGATTTTTTCCTCTTTTTCAGCTCCGATCACTCGATAATTTCCACAAGCGCAAATTCCGCTTTTTATAGGTCCAGAGATTTTTTCGCAAAACAATCCATCTTTTTCTGGTTTATTGGTTTTATAATGAAAAGTATAAGGCTTTTTGACTTCTCCAACGATTTCTCCATTCGGTAGGGTTTTGTTGGCCCAAATCCTTATTTGTTGTGGAGAAACTGGTCCAATTTGAAGTTGTTGATGTTTATATTGGTCGATCATAAAAAAAAAAAAGGATTCATTCAGATCAAGCTTCCTTCCTGTGGATCTGGAAGTTTTTTTCAGATACAAGAAAATGATTCAATTCTAGAGCCAAAGATCGTAGTTCTCGAACGAGCAATCGAAAAGACTCTGGTGCATCCTCTGGATTAGGTATTCTTCCTCCAATGATCGTAATACCAAGTACTTCTTGACGAGCTCTAATATGATCAGATTTATAAGTAAGCATTTCTTGTAAAATATGAGCAACACCAAATCCCTCTAAAGCCCAAACCTCCATTTCCCCTACTCGTTGCCCCCCTTGCTTGGCCCTTCCTCTAAGGGGTTGTTGTGTAACAAGTGCATAATGCCCACTCGAACGCCCATGTATTTTATCATCCACTTGATGAATTAATTTGAAGATATAGGACTTTCCTATTAAGACAGGTTGCTCAAAAGGATCTCCAGTTCTTCCATCGAAAATTATACTTTTTCCTGGGTACTCGGATTCAAATACCCATGGATTTTTGGTTTGTTTACTGGCTAAATATAATTCAGAAAACACTAGTTTTCTAGAAGCCTCTTGTTCATATCTCTCATCAAAGGGCACAATTCGATAATGTCTTTTCAAAAGGTCTCCTGCTAATCCAAGGGAGCATTCAAATATTTGTCCCACATTCATTCGTGAGGGTACTCCCAGGGGATTAAAGACTATATCAACAGGCGTTCCGTCTTGCAAATAGGGCATATCCTCTCTAGGCAAAACTTTTGAAACGATACCCTTATTCCCGTGCCTTCCAGCTACTTTATCACCTACTTTTATTTCACGTTTCTGTAATATATATATACAAATCCTTTCTGAACTATAGCTAGAACCCTCCTTATTCTGGGTCCATTTGACATCAATAACACAGCCCCTTCCACCTATAGGTAATTTGAGAGAAGTTTCTTTTGTGTTTGATACCTGAATGCCAAGTATGGCTCGTAATAATCTATCCTCGGGGGCATATGAGGATTCATTTATTATCTGAGGCGTTAATTTACCTACTAAAATATCACCTGTTTCCACCCAAGATCCCAACATCACAATCCCATTTCTGTCTAAATTACGAAGTAAATGAGCCTCTAGATGTGGTATTTCTTTAGTAATCGTTTCAGGACCTTGGTTTGTCATATGAGTCTGAATTTCATATTTCCGGATGTGAAAAGAGGTATAAATCTCTTCATATACCAGACGTTCACTAATTAGTACTGCATCCTCAAAATTATACCCTTCCCATGGCATATAAGCTACTAATACGTTTTTTCCTAAAGCCAGTTCCCCATCAACAATAGCTGCTCCGTCCGCTAAAATTTGTCCTTTTTTTATGCATTTACCTTGTCGAACCCGAGATTTTTGATGTATACAAGTATTCTTGTTAGAACGTTGATACATAACTAGTGGAATACTTATAGTACTCTCATTACTTGATAAAAGGATCTTCTGAGAATCATTATAAATGATCTTTCCCTCGTATTCCGATATAAGGGAAACGCCCGAATCTAGAGCGGTTTGGCGTTCCAACCCAGTTCCAACAATACACTTTTCGGACCGAAAAAGAGGAACTGCCTGGCGCTGCATATTGGAGCTCATTAAAGCACGATTTGCATCATTATGCTCAATAAAAGGAATGAGGGAAGTTCCCATCGAAAAATAATGGAAGGGAAAAATACTTCTAAAATGAATCTTTTCCCATGCAATAGTTAGGAATTCTTGACGGTAGCGAGCTGGAACAACTTGTTCTTCCTGAATACCTCTATTCAAAGCCAAAGAATTTCCTGCTGCTACCATATAATATTCATCTTTTTGGGGGGATAAATAAAGGATCTTACCCTCCTTTTCTTTTTGCTTCTCAGATATTTCATAAAAAGGACTCTCCATGGATCCACACGGGCTAATCCGCGCATGAATAGCTAAGGATCCAATAAGGCCAACATTGATTCCTTCAGACGTGTCAATTGGACAAATACGTCCATAATGACTAGGGTGAATATCTCGTATACGAAAACTAGCAGTTCGTCCTGTCAATCCGCCAGGACCCAAATAACTTAATTTTCTTCCATGAACAATTTGCGTTAATGGATTTGTTCTATCCAAAACTTGAGATAAAGGATGTAGGCCAAAAAAAGATTCATAAGTAGTTGTTAGTGAGGTTGAAGTTATCAAATTTTGAGGAGTGGGTATTAATTTATGCCGTATTGCTCCGCATATAGTTCCTCGAACCGCATTTTCTAAACGAAAAAGAGCCAATCCAAATTGATCCTGTAAAAGATCCGCTACAGAACGAATACGTTTATTTTTCAAATGATTCATATCGTCAATTGTACCCATTCCAAATTTCATTCCAATCAAAAGATCCGCAGCGGCCAATACATCTCGCGGTAACAGGAATGTATTGTTCTGAGGTATATCAAGATTTAATCGCTGGTTTATATTTCGTCGACCAATTTTTCCTAATTCACATCTTTGTTGAAAAAATCTCTTTTGCAATTCTTTACACAAAGACTCAGAAAATAAAGGGTCACCGCTTACACAAGTAAATTGTTGATAAAACTCCAAAATAGCATTTTCTTTTGATCCAATCTTTTTTTTTTCCTTCTCATTCAGGAAAGACAATAATATCTCGGGGTAACAAGCATTATCCAGAATCTCTTTTAAATTTAAACCCATAGCTGATGATAGAACTAGAATAGATATTTTTTGTTTCCTACTCACGCGAGCCCATATCCTTGCTTTTCTATCCATTTCCAATTCCGATCTTCCTCCCCAATCTGATATTATAGTCGCGGTATAGATAGAAATTCCGTTATGATCCAATTCGGAACGGTAATAAATACCGGGACTCTGCAATATTTGATTAATAACAATTCGGTATATTCCATTTACTATAAAAGTTCCAAGGGAATTCATTAGAGGAATGTTCCCTATAAGAACGGTTTGTTCTTGCATATCTCTACCAGTTTTCAAAAATAAGCCTGCCGGTACATATAATTCAGAAGAATATGTAAGTGATTCATATACAGCATCTTTTTCTTTTATCAAGGGTTCTACCAATTGATATTTCTCTCCAAATAATTGAAATTCCATTTTTTGATCTGTATCTTCAATTTTTGGAAACTTATGAAATTCTTCCATTAAGCCTTGACTAATAAACCTACAAAATCCAACAAATTGGATCTGACTAAACGCAGGAATGATGGACATTCCCTCATTTTCATTTTGACGCATCTTAAGTTTGCTATTTATTTTAAAAGTGTTAAATTCCATCTTTTTTGCTTACTTTACTATTCAATCGAGCCATAAGAATCGATTTACCAAGGATAGAATGTGCATTCTGCTTACTGAATCACATAAAATTGGAGTGAATTCCCTATAGCTATTTCATACCTATTAATGGATAAATGGATATAAATATAATATATAAATAAATAACTGTTTCGAACAGAGTTTGATGTAAAAAAACAAGTACAGATGGAAAGAGAAGGACTGGATCCCTTTTTCCTGTAAGGAATCCTTTCACTGAAACCTATGGAGTTTTTTATAGATATACATAGATAATCGAAATTGAGTGAGTAAGATGATATGAAAATCCAATTGTGATGTCAAAAAGTCCTCATGAAATCTGCTTTCTAGTTTCTAATGATAAGATCAAAAAATTATTCTTAGAAGAATAGTTGGCCTGTGGTTTATTTGACTTTATTGAAACTTTATTTTATATTGAATTTGCATAGCTCATTTATTTGAATGTTAAACAAATTCCAATCCTTTTTTCGTAATTCATTGTTGAGTAATAAGAATTACTAGTAAAATAGTAAGAATGGATAATTTAGATTCATAAAACAAAGGATAACAAAATAATGTGAGCAACTATTTTTCCAACGCACTTTTAGTTTTTAGCATACTGTCACCTGGGACAACATGTATAACAATAGATCATAATCTAATTGTGATTTTTTATTCAATTCCATAATTGATTTATGGATTTTGGATCCGATTGTTAGGGCGACATGGCCAAGAGGTAAGGCAGGGGACTGCAAATCCTTTATCCCCAGTTCAAATCTGGGTGTCGCCTGATCATCAAACCAACCAAAGGAATTTATCGTATAACGTCTGCTTGATTCGGAATATTTTTTTTCGTTAATTTGTTAAAATGTCTTATAGTTGTACTTAATACTTTATCATTCTACCAAAAATACCACAATGCATTTTATTTTTTATGCATTCGTAATCATTGGTTTCTTAAGAGTCGTAGATGAGAATCCCCTTCCCTTTTTGTTTTGACTCTACTCCATTAATTCTGCTATAATTATATATATTATATTTTATAAATAATAATGCAATATGCAATAATTTGATTTACATAGGAGACATAAGTTACATGGATATAGTAAGTCTCGCTTGGGCCGCTTTAATGGTAGTGTTTACATTTTCTCTTTCATTAGTAGTATGGGGAAGGAGTGGACTTTAAACATAGGAATAGAATATGAAAAAAAAATAAATACAGAGATGATAAAACCCTTTTTTCATAAGATAAGTATTTTTTTATTTCGATAAACTAACCATTATCTTAACTAGTTTTTTGATCCTAATTTTTTATTTTTGTGTTCTAATAAAGAATTGGTTTTTTATTTATTTTAAATTCTGTATTCTTCTTTTTTTTATTGAAAGATATATTTTACTGAAAACGAAATGAAATGGAATTGACACTTTTATTATGTGGATATGTTAACTCTATATGAATTTCTAATGGATTCCATATCCAATGAGAATGATAATAAATTATCGATGTATCCATATCATATATCAAATATCAACTTATGATTTATATTTGTATTTCGAATGCATTAAGGATTAATTACATTTTATATAGATTTATTTTATAGTAGGAATGAAAAAAAAACAGAACATTTTACAATTGGAGTATACAATTGGAGTAATTATATGAAATAAATTAAAAATAGATATGATATATATATATATATATATAAATAAAATACTAATATAAATATAAAATACTAATATAAATATAATCAGATATTTAAAAAAGTGTAGTAGAAAAAAACTAAGTTCTTTCTACTACACTGTATCATTCCAATGTAATCTAATAATTGGAATCTTATTTGATTTCCTCTCCTTCTTGTATATCTTCCATGATGGAGATTTGAAACGAATTCATCAAAGTGGGATTCCAATTAATCATTTTGGCTAACTGTTTTGACGTAAATAATAAGTAAAAAAGCAGTAGGAACTAAAATAAATAATGCAGTAGCAAGAAATGCTAAAATATTGACTTCCATAAGAAATACCTTTTGCTTCTCGAAGTTAGTATGGATAATTATATTCTTATGTGATACTATCGTATTTTTTACAATAAAGCAATTTTAAATAAGAATCTGATTCAGTATTATCACTTAATCCAATTGAGTATAATATCCATTCATATACAATCATCTTATGGAATTTCCTTGCCATTTGTATGAGATTATAGGAATAAAAAATACCTTTTTTTGAAGCTTTTCACATTTTTTAAAAAAACTAACAGTTTCTTTCTTTATACTATGTGATTTCCCTTCATTTTTAGGATGATTATACCTAAACTATATAAAAAGATAAAGCATAAAATAACTACTCTATGAGTGATGCACAACTCAAAATAAAAAAAAACCAGTAAAAAAGTTACTAAAAAAGCAGACTTTTTAGTCTTTTTGTACTTTATCTTTGTCAAAATGGATAAAAATGCACAGTTTATTATTCACATAATAAGGGGATACATTTGATTTTATCAATGAAATCAATTAGTAAATGAAATATTTATAACCAAAATACAAAGGAGTGGGGTTTAATTGAAACTTTGTACTTTGGTTAAACCATTATATCGTTTCTAAATTGTAGAGTATCACAAAAAGATACCCTTTTTATATGTATACCCAGTATAATACGAGCATTTTACTCCATCTCAGTCATCAATATATAAAAATGGAAAAAAGAAATAAGATGGGGATTGGCTATACCTTATAAAATATAAAAAGAAAATTGGAAAAACAAAATACTACATATATATCCACATAATCAATGATATCATAAAGATTTACATAATCTATGTCTCTCCCTATCTTTGTAAAAGATAAAAAAAGAGAAATGAATCTGTCTTTCTTATATTCCAAATGAAAAGAGAAGATCAATGAATTGATGAGTGCATTAGATCTTAGTTCGGGACTGACGGGACTCGAACCCGCAGCTTCCGCCTTGACAGGGCGGTGCTCTGACCAATTGAACTACAATCCCCGTGGGGTGTATTACATACGCAATATGCATTGAATCCTCACAACATGTTATTCATCTGTTTTATTATGACAAATGCACGAATGTAAAGGATAATCCTATCTACGGAGAAATGGATATGAATCGTAATGATATGGAGAATCACACAATTTTACTAATAATTATTAGAGAAATCTCATTATGATTAAGGGAAATACCAAATTTTATTTCATGATACTTTATCTTTATCAAAGCTGAATAAAGTAAAGGATTATCAAAATCAACCCCCTTTTTTAGTATGCAAAATATCTCTCTTTATTTTTATGGATAAAGTACCTTATCCATATTTTATGGAAGACAATAAATGGTATTATCTTTCTAAAAGATACATAGTACATCCTAGTGCAGCACTGGGCCGAGCTGGATTTGAACCAGCGTAGACATGTCGTCAACGAATTTACAGTCCGTCCCCATTAACCACTCGGGCATCGACCCAGGAATAATTGATCTTAGGTTTATTGTTAAGTTATTATTATGATGATGATGATGATGATGAATCCACTTTTATAAAAAGCTACCCCCAGGGGAAGTCGAATCCCCGCTGCCTCCTTGAAAGAGAGATGTCCTGAACCACTAGACGATAGGGGCATATATACCCATACCCACCCGTTATCATACTATGATAATAGTATGAACAGTTTTTGGAATTGTCAATAGAATAAATTAGTATGACCAAATTAAATGAATCTTTCTTACTTAGATGTTCAGTTTCAATTGACTAATCTACTTGATATACGCTATTGGGATCTTATTTTTA